ATGGAGTTTGGGGTGTGATTGATGGTTTGTTGTGGTTTGTATTTTTGTTTGGTTTTTGGAGAGTGGCTGGTTTAAGGGTTAATTTTATGTAGTTGATGATGATGTTTGGATGTCTTTTTTTGTTAGTAGAAAATATAGAGGCAGGTTAGTTAAAAGTTTGATGATGACAAATGGTTTGTATAATGTAGGTATTTATGGGTTTGTTGTTTGATAAAAAAAAATAAAAATCAAGATAAAAAAAGAAAATGGATGCGTAAAATGGGATTTAAACGAAAGTCCCTAGTAAATGGTAAAATAATTAGTATGTCCGGCAAGCATTACACTATCTGTTGTCTAGAGGTAGGTAGCGCGCCCTCCATGAATGGGGTCAAAGTGCATCAGTGCCAAGTTTGCGACGACCTTATCCGTTAGACCATGACATTCTGGGTGTTAGGGGATTCATATGCTCGACGGTCATGTGATGGACATGTCAAGAGGAAGATAACACCTGCTCTGCACTTGAAGGGTTTATTGAAGAGACGCTAAAAAAAACCAAGTGTAGGAGGTCGGTATGCCGAGGTAATGAGAATAGGGAGGAGTATTCAACCGACCACTTGTATCTGTGAAGAGCAAGTGAGAAGGAAAGGAGGAGTTTATGTTCCTGAAGTTACAACCACTAGCGCAAAAGAGCAAGTTTAGGAGATGTATGCGCCTGCAGTGCAATAACTTGAAATGCATATATAACGTTGAGTAGCTCGGTTCTCGTGAGAAGCGCGATCAATAGATAACCATGTACTCTGGCTTGGGTGTTCTTGAAGGCTGTTGGAGAAGGATATTACCTAGGAGGTGGGCGAATCCTGTTGACTAGGGGAATTCAAAGGTGTACTGGGACATTCCTCGTTCACTGGGTTGGGTTGTATGTATAGTCGGTAAGTCTCTGGTATCTGGGTAACGCTTGCTGCTTGGCTGTTGGTAGGAGCACTTGGGCTATATGGTACCTGAAACAAGGATGTGCCTGGTGGGGAATATGGCCGAATGAGGTCCGTTTTGGAGATAATGTTTGGGTTTATGGTGGAAGAGCATGACATGTAATGTGGATTATCCTACATCTCATGAGCTGTCTGATGGGGCAGAGAGTGTGATGCATTATATACATACCCTAGAAGTAAAGAAGAAAACGCACTGGGGGGGGAAGGGGGGGGGTGGAATGGGGGATGATCTAGGCGTTCCTGTAGTTAAATTTTATAACAACGGCTTTTCAGGCCGTAGATCTTGGAGAGAGGCCGAGTGGGAATTTATGATAGAGTTTGTTCTGTTTTTAGGGTTATGTTTTGTTCTAGGGGGGTTGGCGGTTGCATCTAATCCTTCTCCTTATTATGGGGTGTTAGGGTTGGTTGTGGCGGCGGTTGCAGGGTGTGGTTGGTTGGTAAGTTTGGGGGTTTCTTTTGTTTCTTTGGTTCTTGTTATGGTATATTTAGGGGGGATGTTGGTGGTGTTTGTTTATTCGGTGGCGCTGGCAGCGGATCCTTATCCTGAGGCTTGGGGTAGTTTGAGTGTTGTTGGTTATGGTTTTGGGATGGCGTTGGTTGTGGTGGTAGGGCTTGCTATGGGAGGGGTGTTAGAACTATTGGTGGATGGGGGGACGGTGAATAATGGTGGATTGTTATCGGTTCGGTCGGATTTTAGTGGTGTGGCTGTGTTTTATTCCGAGGGGGTTGGGTTACTTTTAATTGGGGGGTGAGGGTTGTTACTGACTTTGTTTGTGGTGTTGGAGCTTGTGCGGGGGCTGTCTCGGGGGGCAATTCGGGCTGTTTAGTGGGAGGATCAGGAAGTAGTTTAGTTGAAAATGCCAGCTTTGGGAGTTGGAGAGGAGGGTTTGAGTCCTTTCTTCCTGATGGTTGTAACTCTAAGAAGGGGTTTAGTCTTCAATCTTTGGCTTACAAGACCAATGTTTTTATAAACTATTAGAGTATGTTAAAGTTTGAGTATTTTATTCTCCAGGGCGGCCGCGAGGGGGAATAGGACTAGGATAATTGTGAAGTATGAGAGTGAGGCTAGTTGGCCAATGATGATGAACGGGTGTTCTACTGGTTGGCTGCCTACTCAGGTTAGTACAAGGACGTTGGCGACTAGGGTTCAGAATAGGATTTGTGATAGGGGGCGGAAGGTCATTGATCGTAGTTTTGATGTGTGCAGGAGTGGAATGAGGAATAGGACTAGGATTGAGGCGGCTAGGGCTAATACACCTCCTAGTTTGTTTGGGATGGATCGGAGGATAGCGTAAGCAAATAGGAAGTATCATTCAGGTTTGATATGTGGAGGGGTGACTAGCGGGTTGGCTGGGGTGAAGTTTTCTGGGTCTCCTAGGAGGTTAGGGGAGAATAGGGCTAGTGAGACGAGTAGGGAGAGTATTAGGACAAATCCTAGAATGTCTTTGATGGTGTAGTATGGGTGGAAGGGGATTTTGTCGCAGTCTGATGGGATTCCTAGTGGGTTGTTGGATCCTGTTTCGTGGAGGAGAGTGAGGTGGACGACGGTAAGCCCTACGATGACAAAGGGGAGGAGGAAGTGGAGGGCAAAGAATCGGGTTAGTGTGGGGTTGTCGACGGAAAATCCTCCTCAAGCTCATTCGACTAGTGTTTGTCCGATGTATGGAATGGCTGAGAATAGGTTTGTGATTACGGTAGCGCCTCAGAATGATATTTGTCCTCATGGAAGGACGTATCCTACGAAGGCGGTTGCTATTAGGGTTAGTAGAAGAACGACTCCGACGTTTCAGGTCTCTTTATTTAGGTATGAGCCGTAGTAGAGGCCTCGGCCGATGTGTAGGTAGATGCAGATGAAGAAGAAGGAGGCTCCGTTTGCATGGAGGTTGCGGATGAGTCAGCCGAATTGTACATCTCGGCATATGTGGGCTACAGAGGAGAAGGCCAGGTTGGTGTCTGCTGTGTAGTGTATGGCTAGCAGAAGGCCTGTGATGATTTGAGTGATTAAGCAGACGCCTAATAGGGATCCGAAGTTTCATCATGTTGAGATGTTTGATGGAGCTGGGAGATCAATTAAGGCATCATTGATGATTTTGAGGATTTGGTGGTTTTTACGAATGTTGGGTGCCATTGGTTGTTTCTGAGTGTAGATATGAGGATGATGAGGATGGATAGGGCGAATGATCCTAGGTAGGATTTGATTAGGCCTGAGTGAAGGGTGGTGGCGGTTTTGGTTGCCGTCAATTGTAGGTTGGCTAGTCCTTCTGGGCCTAGTATTTTGTATCAGGATAGGTCGATTAAGTGGGAGGCGATGTTCTGTCCTCCTTTGAGGAAGTTGGTTATGCTTAGGCGATGGGTTAGGGGGTTAAAGTATCCTAGGGAAGTTGAGAAGTTTGAGAAAGGGGTTTGTTTTGTAAGGATAAGTGTTTGGGCTATTTTTGTGATTTCTAGGGCTAGGGCGATTCCTAGGGCTGTTACGATTAGAGCGGTTATTTTAATGTGTAGCGGTATAGTTATTGTAGGGGTTTTTGTTGGGATGATGAATGAGGTAATGAGGAAGCCTGCTAAGATGCTTCCTAGTGCAAGGCGGGTGATGGGGGAGGTTACTGCGGGGTTGTTTTCATTTATTGGGGTTAAGGGGGGAATTCGAGTGAAGCCGGTCTGTACTAGTACGGTTATGCGGATTGTATATACTGCGGTGAATGATGTGGCTAGAAGGGTAAGAGTTAGGGCTCAGGTGTTTAGGTAGGATGTATTTAAGCTTTCGATGATTTGGTCTTTTGAGTAAAATCCTGCTAGGAATGGTGTTCCTATTAGGGCGAGGTTGCCGATTGTAAGGCATGCGGTTGTTGTGGGGAGTGTTTTTTGGAGTCCTCCTATCTTTCGAATGTCTTGTTCACCATTTAGACTGTGGATGATGGATCCTGAGCATAGGAAGAGCATGGCTTTGAAGAATGCGTGGGTGGAGATGTGGAGGAAGGCTAATTCGGGCAGGTTTAATCCGATTGTGACTATCATTAGGCCTAGTTGGCTGGAGGTGGAGAAGGCAATGATTTTTTTGATATCATTTTGAGTTAGGGCGCATGTGGCTGCAAATAGGGTGGAGATGGCTCCTAGGCATAGGCACAGGGTTAGGGCGGTTTGGTTGTTGTTAAATAGTGGATGGGTTCGGATTAGTAGGAAGATTCCTGCTACTACTATTGTGCTGGAATGGAGTAGGGCGGATACGGGGGTTGGCCCTTCTATTGCAGCTGGGAGTCATGGGTGTAGGCCGAATTGGGCGGATTTTCCGGTGGCGGCTAGGATGAGACCTAGTAGGGGTAGTGTGGGGGTTTGGGAGGAGGTAGGGAGTTGTTGGATTTCTCATGTGTTTGTAGCGGAGGCTAGTCATGCTATACATAGGATGAGGCCAATGTCGCCGATTCGATTGTAGAGGACGGCTTGTAGGGCGGCGGTGTTGGCTTCTGCTCGACCATGTCATCAGCTGATTAGGAGGAAGGATATGATTCCGACTCCTTCTCAGCCGATGAATAGGACGAATAGGTTGTTGGCGATAATTAGGATGAGTATAGCAATTAGGAAGAATAGGAGGTAGGTGAAGAATTTTGTGATGTAAGGGTCTGAAGCTATGTATCATGTTGCAAATTGTAGGATGGATCATGATACGAACAGTGCGATGGGAAAGAAGGTGAGTGTGTAGAAGTCTACTTTTAAGCTGATTGGGATTTTGAAGGTTATGATGAATTTTCATTCACATAGGGAGATGAGGCTTTCTGTTCCGGAGTAGATGAAAATTGTTATGGGGATCAGGCTGATTAGGAATGAGGTTTTGACTGCATTCGTAATTGTGTTGGGGGTGTTTTTGAGGTTGTTGGATAGTAGTGGAAGTAGGATGGGGGTGGAGAGGGTTGCTAGGGTTAGGAGTATGAATGTGTTTAGGACTAGTGAGAGGTCCATTACTTTCACTTGGATTTGCACCAAGATGAGTGGCTCCTAAGACCATTGGATTACTATTATCCTTTGAAAGTAAGGAGACTGGGGTTTTATACTCAGATGCAAGAGTTAGCAGTTCTCGCTGGCTTTACCTCTCCTCGGCAGGTAAGAAGGGTTTAACTTCTATTTTTAGAGTCACGGTCTAATGTTTTGGTTGAAACTATACTTGCATGTGGGGATGCCGGAGATCAGTTCGGGTTTGAAGATTAGTAGGATTATAGGGATTATGTGTAGGGCTATGAGGAGGTGTTCTCGTGTGGAAGAGTTTTGGATGGATGTGATGTGAGATGGGAGGGTGCCTCGTTGTGTTATAATTAGTATGTATAGGGTGTATGAGGCAGTGAGTAGGATGGTAGTTCCTGTTAGGATGATTGTTAGGGCAGATCAGTTGAAGAGTGCTACTACAATGGTTAGTTCTGCTATGAGATTCGTTGTTGGAGGGAGGGCTATGTTTGTCAGGTTAGCGAGTAGTCATCAAGTGGCTATAAGTGGTAAAAGAGGTTGGAGTCCTCGTGTGAGTAGGAGGATTCGGCTGTGGGTTCGTTCGTAGTTGGTATTGGCTAGGCAGAATAGTATTGAGGAAGTTAAGCCGTGTGAGATTATTAGGATCATTGCCCCTGAGAATGCTCATTGAGTTTGGATTATGGTTGCGGCTACGACTAGTCCTATGTGACTGACGGAAGAGTAAGCGATTAGTGATTTTAGGTCAATTTGGCGCAGGCAGATGGCACTAGTTATTACTGCTCCCCATAGGGCTAGGGTGATGAATGGGTAGTGGAGGTTGTTCAATGATGGGTTTACTAGGATTGTGATTCGTATGATACCATAGCCTCCGAGTTTTAGTAGTAGGGCTGCTAGTAGTATGGATCCGGCGATTGGGGCCTCTACGTGGGCTTTGGGAAGTCATAGGTGTAGGCCATATAGTGGGGCTTTAACTATGAAGGCCAGTAGAAGGGCTAGGCTTGCAGCTAAATTGGATCAGGAAGAACTTAATGTTGGGTGTGAAAGTTTGAGTATTGGTAGGTAGAGTGAGCCGATTTGGTTTTGTAGGTGGAGGATGGCAATTAATAGTGGGAGTGAGCTAGCGAGGGTATAGAATAGGAGGTAAATGCCAGCGTTTAAACGTTCTGGTTGGCTTCCTCATCGTGTGATGAGGATTAGGGTTGGAATGAGAGTGGCTTCGAAAGCAATGTAGAAGAGTATTAGTTCGGAGGCTGAGAAGGCTAGGAGGATGGATAGTTGGGCTAGGATTAGTGTTGAGGCAAAGATTCGTTTTCGGCTGATGGGTTCTTGTTCTAGATGGTTTTGGCTTGCCATGATTATGAGGGGGAGGAGTCAGCATGAGAGGATTAGTAGGGGGGAAGAGATTTGGTCGATTGATGTTCATGGAGTTAGGCTTTTGTTTGGGTAGTATGTGGGTGTGAATCATTGTAGGCTGATGGTGGCGATTAGTAGGCTGTATAGTGTGATGTTAGTTCATAAGTGTTTTCATGGGGATAGGATAGCTAGGGGGAGAAGTGTTATAGTTGGAATGATGATTTTTAGCATTGTAGGAGGTTAAAGTTGTGTAGATGGTCGGATCCGTGAGTGCGGGTTGAGGCTACTAGTAGTGCTAGGCCTGTGCCTGCTTCGCAGGCTGAGAATGTTAGTATAAGAATGGGTAGGATGGTTGATACTGATGATTGGATCTGGATAGGTCATATGGCCAGGGCGACGTACATGGATAGTATTATGCTCTCTAAACATAGTAGGGCGGAGATTAGGTGGGTTCGGTGGAAGGCTAGGCCAAGGCTGCTTAGAGCAAAGGCTGAGTAAAAGCTTAAGTGGAGATAGGACATAAAGAAAGTTATAGGGTGGGAGCTATAATCTGTTGAGTCGAAATCAACTGTCTTAGTTAGACTAACTTTCTGTTATTCTGCTCACTCTAGTCCACCTTGAATTCATTCGTACACTAGGCCTAGGGTGAGTAGGAAGATGAGTGTGGCGGTTCAGGCTAAGGTGGTGGTGGGAGATTGTAGTTGGGTGGCTCAGGGTAGTGGAAGGAGTAGGGCAATTTCTAGGTCGAATAGGAGGAATAGAATGGCTACTAGGAAGAAGCGGATTGAGAATGGGAGTCGAGCAGATCCTAGGGGGTCGAATCCGCATTCGTATGGTGATAGTTTTTCTGAGTCTGGGGTTATTTGGGCGAGTCAGAAGTTTAATGTGGTTAGGAGAATGCTTAGGGTTAGTGATAGGGTCAGTATGAATAGGATTATGTTCATTACTCTTCTCTGGGTTTAAACCAGATTCTAAGGATTGGAAGTCGATTGTAATTAATATACTAGAAGAGTAAGATCCTCATCAGTAGATAGAAATGTAGAGGAATAATCATACGACGTCTACGAAGTGTCAGTATCAGGCGGCTGCTTCAAATCCGAAGTGGTGGTTTGATGTGAAGTGGTATTTGATTAGGCGTAGGAGGCATACTAGTAGGAATGTAGAGCCGATAATTACGTGCAGGCCGTGGAATCCGGTGGCGACGAAGAATGTTGAGCCGTAAACTCCGTCGGCGATGGAGAAGGGTGCCTCGTAGTACTCTATGGCTTGTAGGGCAGTGAAGTAGAAGCCAAGGAGGACTGTTAAGGATAGGGCTTGGATTGCTTGTTTTCGGTTAGCTTCTGTGATGCTGTGATGGGCTCATGTGACGGTGACTCCTGAGGCTAGGAGGATGGCAGTGTTTAGGAGTGGTACTTCCATGGGGTTGAGGGGTTTAATCCCTACGGGTGGTCACTGACCTCCTAGTTCTGGTGTGGGGGCCAGGCTTGAGTGGAAGAAGGCTCAGAAAAATCCTAGGAAGAAGAAGGCTTCTGATGTGATGAATAGGGCTATTCCGTATCGTAGGCCTTTTTGTACGGTTGGGGTGTGGTGGCCTTGGAATGTGCTTTCTCGCACGATGTCTCGTCATCATTGGAATATGACAAGGATGGTTGATAGTAGGCCTAGGATAAGGAGACGGGGGGAGTTTCAGTGGAATCATATTGTTAGTCCTGAGGTAGTGAGGAAAGCAGCTCCTGCTCCTAGGATAGGTCATGGGCTGGGGTCAACTATGTGGTAGGAATGTGCTTGGTGTGCCATTTAGGGTTAGATGTTTTCTTGGAGGTAAAGGCTTAGTAGGAGTACGAAGACGTAGGCTTGGATTATCGCTACTGCTACTTCTAGGATTGTCAGTAGGAATAGGACTACGAAGGTTAGGAGTGAAACTAGTGGTATTGTGGAGAATAAGGCTGTTGTGGCGGTAGAGATGAGTTGGATTAGTAGGTGGCCTGCTGTTAAGTTGGCTGTTAGGCGCACGCCTAGTGCTAATGGGCGGATGAGAAGACTTGTCGTTTCGATTAGGATGAGGGCGGGGATTAGTGGGGTGGGTGTGCCCTCTGGCAGGAGGTGGCCTAGTGAGGCAGAGGGTTGATTTCGTAGTCCTGTTAGGAGTGTGGCTAGCCATAGGGGGAAGGCTAGGGCTAAGTTTATAGATAATTGGGTGGTTGGGGTGAATGTGTATGGCAGCAGGCCTAGGAGATTAATGAGTAGGAGGAAGATTATGAGGGATGTTAGGATTAGGGCTCATTTATGTCCTTTTTTGTCTAGTGGTATTATTAGTTGTTTTGTGACTAGGTTGACGAATCATAATTGAAGAGTTGATAGTCGGTTAGTGATTCATCGGTTATCGAGGGATGGCAGGAGGAGGGCTGGGAATGTTATTGAGATAAGAATTAGTGGGATTCCTAGGAATGACGGGCTTGAGAATTGGTCGAAGAAGCTTAAGTTCATGGTCAGGCTCAGGGAGTAGTGCTTGGGGCGGCGGGCGGTTTGTTAGATGGGGGATTTATTGATACGAATGTTAGTAGTTTGGGTTGGATAATTAGGGAGAAGGTGAGTCATGAAGTGAGCATGATAAAAAATCAGGGGTTGGGGTTTAGTTGGGGCATATCATTAAGGAGGGGGGGAATCCCTCTTTCTTTAGCTTAAAAGGCTAATGCTGATTCATAGCTTCTTAATGATTAGGATGATATTAGAGAGGATCAGTTTTCGAAGTTGGCGAGTGGGGTGGATTCTACTACGATTGGCATGAAGCTGTGGTTGGCTCCACAGATTTCTGAGCATTGTCCGTAGAATACACCTGGTCGGGAGGCGAGGAAGGAGGTTTGGTTAAGGCGTCCTGGGATTGCGTCAGTTTTTACACCTAGGCTGGGGACAGCTCATGAGTGGAGTACGTCGTCGGCAGTGACGATGACTCGGATAGTTGAGTTTATTGGGACGACAACGCGGTGGTCAACTTCTAGCAGGCGGAAATGACCTAGGGGTAGATCTGCTGTTTGGATTATGTAGGAGTCAAATGTTAGGTCTTTGGAGTCAGTATATTCGTAGGTTCAATATCATTGGTGGCCGATGGCTTTTAGGGTTAGGTCTGGTTCATTGATTTCGTCCATTATGTAGAGGATTCGTAGGGATGGTAGGGCGAGTGTTACTAGGACTAGGGCGGGGAGAATTGTTCAAATTAGTTCGATTACTTGTGCGTTGACTGTGTTTGATGTCAGTTTTTCTGTTAGGGTGTGGGTTAGTAGGTAGAGTACGAGACTGCAGATTGCTAGTGCGATTATTAGGGCGTGATCGTGGAATCCTATTAGTTCTTCTATAATAGGTGAGGCGGCATCTTGGAAGTTAAGTTGTGAGTGGTTGGCCATGTTAAGTGGAGATGTGCTGGGTTTTCACCTGCAATTTAGCCTCGACAAGGCTATGTAATTATTTTACTAACATCTCTTTATGAGAAAGAAGCATAAGTGGTCTATGCGGTTGGCTTGAAACCAACATATGGGGGTTCGACTCCTTCCTTTCTTGGACTTGGACAAAGGCGGGTTCCTCAAAGGTGTGGAATGGGGGCGGGCAGCCGTGAATTCATTCGACGTTGGTGCTTGTTAGCTCTGGTTGTAGGACTTTACGTTTTGATGCGAAGGCTTCTCAGATGATGAATACTAGTATGATTACGGCTGTTAGGGAGATAAGTGAGCCCACCGAGGAAATGGTGTTTCACAGTGTGTAGGCGTCTGGGTAGTCTGAGTATCGTCGTGGCATGCCGGCTAGGCCTAGGAAGTGTTGTGGGAAGAATGTTAGGTTTACACCTACGAATATTACGCCGAAGTGTGTTTTAGCTCATGTTGAATGAAGTGTGTAACCGGTGAATAGAGGGAATCAGTGGGTGAAGCCTGCTAGAATTGCGAATACTGCTCCTATGGATAACACATAGTGGAAGTGGGCTACTACGTAATAGGTGTCGTGTAGGGCGATGTCTAGTGAGGAATTTGCTAAGACGATTCCTGTTAGTCCTCCAATAGTAAATAGGAAGATAAATCCTAGGGCTCATAGTATTGGGGGGTCTCATTTGATTGTGCCTCCGTGGAGTGTGGCTAGTCAGCTGAACACTTTGATTCCGGTTGGGATAGCAATGATTATAGTGGCAGATGTAAAGTATGCTCGGGTGTCAACGTCCATTCCTACTGTGAATATGTGGTGGGCTCATACGATAAAGCCTAGGAATCCGATGGATAGTATAGCTCATACTATTCCTATGTATCCGAATGGTTCTTTTTTGCCTGAGTAGTAGGCTACAACGTGGGAGATGATTCCGAATCCTGGGAGGATTAGGATGTAGACTTCTGGGTGGCCGAAGAATCAGAATAAGTGTTGGTATAGTACAGGGTCTCCTCCTCCAGCAGGATCGAAGAATGTGGTGTTAAGGTTGCGGTCTGTTAGGAGTATTGTAATTCCTGCAGCTAGAACTGGAAGAGATAGGAGTAATAGTACTGCAGTGATTAGGACGGATCAAACGAATAGGGGGGTTTGGTATTGTGAGAGGGCAGGGGGTTTTATGTTGATAGCTGTTGTAATAAAGTTGATTGCTCCTAGGATTGAAGAGATACCGGCTAGATGTAGGGAGAAAATTGCTAGGTCGACTGAAGATCCGGCGTGGGCTAGGTTGCCTGCTAGTGGGGGGTATACTGTTCAGCCTGTTCCCACACCTGCTTCAACTGTGGAAGATGCTAGGAGGAGGAGGAAGGATGGTGGAAGTAATCAGAAGCTTATATTGTTCATTCGTGGGAATGCCATGTCTGGAGCTCCAATTATTAGTGGAACTAGTCAGTTCCCGAATCCTCCGATTATAATTGGCATGACTATGAAGAAGATTATTACGAAGGCATGGGCCGTGACGACCACGTTGTAGACTTGGTCGTCTCCTAGAAGGGCTCCAGGTTGGCCTAATTCTGCTCGGATGAGGAGGCTTAGGGCGGTACCCACCATTCCGGCTCATGCGCCGAAAATTAGGTATAGGGTTCCAATGTCTTTGTGGTTGGTTGAGAATAATCATCGGTTTATGAATGTCACAGGTAAGATGGCTGAGTGTTTAAGCGTTAGGCTGTAGTCCTTTTTACAGAGGTTCAATTCCTCTTCTTATCGGCTCTGTAGTGAAGTTCATGGTGAGTTGCAAGCTCATTGATGTGCATTAATCATGCGCCGGGGCCTTAGGCAGAGGCCTGTAGGTTAGGGCATATAGCTGTTAACTATAGTATCGTGGGATCGAAGCCCATCTGTCTAGGAAAATTGTAAGGTCCTAGCTTAATTAAAGTACCTGAGTTGCATTTAGGGGATGCAGGGTAGTAGCCTGCGGACTTTAGCAGAAACTAAGAGGGTTTAACTCTTGTTTAAGGCTTTGAAGGCCTTCGGTTTAGGTAATCCTAAGTTTCTTAGACAATAGTGAGGATTATAGGAGAGATAGGGAGGAGTGTGACGGACACAGTGATTAGAATGGCAATTGTGATGTTGGTTGGTTTGTTAGTGCGTCATTGTTTTATGTGGTTTGTAGTATGCGGGGGGAGTGTGATGGTTGCACAATATGCCAGTCGGAGGTAGAAGAATAGGCTCAGTAGGGATAATAGGGAGATAAGTGTGGCTGTTGGAATTATTTCTTGTTTAGTTAGTTCTTGGATGATAAGTCATTTAGGTAGGAATCCTGTTAGAGGAGGGAGTCCTGCGAGGGAGAGAAGGGTTAGAAGTAATATTGCGTTTAAGGGTGGGGTTTTAGATCATGCGGTTATTAGGGTGGATAGCTTTAGTACTTTAATTGTGTTTAGGGTGAGGAAGACGGTTGCGGTTATTACGGCGTACAGGTAGAAATTGAGGAGTGTGAGTTTGGGGTTGTAGATGATGATGACTGCTATTCATCCTAGGTGAGAAATGGAGGAAAAGGCTAAGATTTTTCGGATTTGTGTTTGGTTGAGGCCTATTCAACCTCCGAAGGCTGCAGAGAGGATGGCTAAGGTGGTTAATAGTGTAGGGTTTAGTGAGGGAGAAGTTATGTAGAGTAGTGTGATTGGGGGGAGTTTTATGACAGTAGATAGGAGTAGGCCAGTAGTGAGGGGAGAGCCTTGGAGTACTTCTGGAAATCAGAAATGGAATGGCACTAATCCTAGTTTTATTGCGACTGCTGATGTAAAAATTAGGCAGGATGTTGGATGGGTAAGTTGGGTGATGTCTCATTGTCCGGTATGTCATGCGTTGGTTATGCTGGAGAATAAGATTAGGGCAGAGGCAGCTGCCTGGGTCAGGAAGTATTTAGTGGCGGCTTCAATGGCTCGCGGGTGGTGAGATTTAGAGATTAATGGGAGGATGGCGAGTGTATTAATTTCGAGGCCAGTTCAAGCTATGATTCAGTGGTTGCTTGAGATGGTGATAGTTGTCCCTAGAAGTAGGCTGGCGGTGAAAATCAGGCTTGCTTGGGGGTTCATTAGCAGGGGAAGGAGTTGAACCATCATTTTCGGGGTATGGGCCCGATAGCTTGTTTAGCTTACCCTACTAGGAAGTAATATAAAGGGAGTATGGAGGATTTTGATTCCTCTAGTGCGGGTTCGATTCCTGCTTTTCTAATTACGAGGAAATGAGAGGACTGGTATACCTCCATGTTCACTTTATCATAGTGACCCTTAGTGTTCAGGCACATTTCCAACAAGGCCTCAGGTAAGGAGGTAGGCCCGCGTAGCAAATTGGTATGCTGGTGTGTCAGAGACATAGGGCTAGTGTAAGTGGTAGGAAATTTTTTCATAGTAAGTGTATTAATTGGTCGTATCGGAATCGTGGATAAGAGGCGCGGATTCATAGGAATCCTGCTGATAGAAGTAGGACCTTTGTGGCTAGAATAACGGGAAATAGTTCTTGAGGTGGGTTAAAGAGGCTTGGGTTGAAGAATAAGATTGTGGTTAGTGTATTTATGAGTATGATGTTGGCGTATTCGGCTAGGAAGAAGAGTGCGAAAGGACCTGCCGCATATTCTACGTTGAATCCGGATACTAGTTCAGACTCTCCCTCTGTTAGGTCAAAAGGGGCACGGTTGGTTTCAGCCAGTGTGGAGACGTATCATATTATAGCAAGGGGTCAGCAGGAGAAGATGAGGTATAAAGGTTCTTGGGTGACTGCAAGGGTGCTCAGAGTGTAGTTGCCGCTGAGGAGGACAACGGAAAGAAGAATGATGGCTAGAGTCACCTCGTAGGAGATTGTCTGGGCTACCGCTCGTAGTGCTCCAATTAGGGCGTATTTGGAGTTGGAAGCTCAGCCCGATCATAGGATGGAGTATACTGCTAGGCTTGATATAGCTAGTAAGAAAAGAAGCCCCAGATTGAGGTCTGCCAGGGAGAATGGGAGGGGTAATGGGGTTCAGATTGAGATGGCTAGGAGAAGAGCTAGGACTGGGGTTGCAATGAATAAGATTGGGGAGGATGTTGAGGGCCGGATGGGCTCCTTGATGAATAGTTTGACACCATCTGCTAGGGGTTGGAGGAGTCCAAAGGGGCCGACGATGTTTGGTCCTTTTCGGCCTTGCATATAACTTAGGATTTTGCGTTCTACCAGTGTAAGAAAGGCTACTGCGATTAAGATGGGTAGGGCATAGGAGAGGGCTATGATGAGGTTGATCAGTAGGGGGTAGTTGGTCATGTGGTGTGTTAAGCTAGGGAGAGGATTTGAACCTCTGAATTAAAGGACTTAAGCCTTTTGCATTTTCCGAGCTCTGCCACGCTAGCTGGTCCTTTTCTTGGACGTGGGGTGGTGTGATAGCCTTTTGTAATTAAGTTGGTTTCATTACTTAAGGCGAAGGCTTGCTTGTGGTATTGGCCTCACTTTTCCTATCCTTTCGTACTGGGAAGAGTTCATCATAGATAGAAACCGACCTGGATTACTCCGGTCTGAACTCAGATCACGTAGGACTGTTAATCGTTGAACAAACGAACCCTTAGTAGCGGCTGCACCACTAGGATGTCCTGATCCAACATCGAGGTCGTAAACCTCCCCGTCGATACGGACTCTCGGGGGAGATTGCGCTGTTATCCCTGGGGTAGCTTGGTCCATTGATCAATTGTATTGGGTCTGGGTGCTATTAGCACGTTGAGAGGTCGCTCTTAGTCTAGAGGTGTGGTCTAATTTTTGGAGGTTTTGTTTTGCTCCAAGGTCGCCCCAACCGAAAAACGCTAACCAGAGACTTATGTGTCAGTGAACCCAGTGGGTGAGTATGTGATTTAAGGTGGTTGCTGGTTTTAAAGTTCCACAGGGTCTTCTCGTCTTATGGGTTTATCCCTGCTTTTGTACAGGGAGATCAATTTCACCGATTGCCTGTAAGAGACAGTTAAGACCTCGTTTAGCCATTCATACTAGTCTCGATTTATGGGACAATTGATTGCGCTACCTTTGCACGGTTAGGATACCGCGGCCGTTGAACGTGAGTCACCGGGCAGGCATCACCTTCAATACTTGTTTTAGGTTTGCTGAAGGCTATGTTTTTGGTAAACAGTCGGGCCTTGACGGGTTTGCCTAGTTCCTTTTACAGGTTTTAATCTTTCTTAATGGACGCTCCTCTGTCGGGTTAACAATACATTTAATACTGTGCTTGTTTGATTTTTCGTATATTGGGGATTTGTTAATAATGTACGGATGTAAGCTTGCGTCGTAGAGGGAGGACCCTGGTTACTCATTCTAGCATTAATTCTCCTATCTGAATATAGGTTAGCCTGTTAATGGGGAGGGAGTCATGAAGTTCTTATATTTTTGTGGTGTAGAGCTTTAACGCACTCTTTGTTGATGGCTGCTTGAGGGCCCACAGTTCAGTTAGGGGTTTAATATTTATCCGCTCGTGGAGATTGTATTCTTTTTTAAAGGAGCTGTACCTCCTTTAAATAGCCCTTAATTCGCTTCATTAGGGTTTGTGGGTTTCCTTGGAGAAGAATTAAGAGTGAACTTAGATTCGTTTCACAGGCAACCAGCTATCACCCAGCTCGATTGGCTTTTCACCTCTACTAACAAGTCATCCCACTCTTTTGCCACAGAGACGGGTTCGCTCAATAATAGCTGCTCGTAAGTAGCTCGCTTGGGTTTCGGGGTGGCAAACTTAAATTCATTTTGCTTGGTTTTTCTTGCTAGACCATGATGCAAAAGGTACAAGGGTTGATCTTTGCTGTTTATAGCTTAGTTTTCATTGTTATTTCATCTTTCCCTTACGGTACGTGGTCTCTATCGCTCCAATGGTGTCTTTTCTATCGCCTATACTGGGACTAGTAAATGCTTTAGTTGGGTTTGGGGTAGTGGCTTTGTTATTCCAGGTCATGTAGATTGGGCTAGAGTTTGGCATCAAGACGATCTGGTGTTAGCAGACATTTTTCAGGTGTAAGCTGAATGCTTTTGTTTAAGCTACGTCTTGGTGGTCTAAGTGCACCTTCCGGTACACTTACCTTGTTACGACTTACCTCATCTTCGGCTGAGTGGCTTATTAGTTTATGGGGGGGGGGGGGGCGCCTGCGAGGAGGGTGACGGGCGGTATGTACGTGTCCCAGGGCCGGCTTAAAGAGGGCTCGATTGTCCCACTTTACTGCTAAATCCGCCTTCTAGGGGTTGTTTCATACCCCTTTGCCGTTGTGTTCTAGTCTAGAAAATGTAGCCCATTGCTGCCATTCCATAGGCTATACCTTGACCTGTCTTATTAGCGTGGTGGGGCTGTTGCGTCCACTGTTGGGCTTTCAGTGTGGGTGGGCTGGCGACGGCGGTATGTAGGCTGTTATTGGCAAGGAATGGTCAGGTATAACGTGGATCATCGATTATAGAACAGGCTCCTCTAGGTGGGTTTGGGGCACCGCCAAGTCCTTAGAGTTTTAAGCGTTAGTGCTCGTAGTTCTCGGGCGGATGCTTTAGTAGGTGTAAGCATCAAGATTTAGGGCCAGGCATAGTGGGGTATCTAATCCCAGTTTGGGCCCTGGCTTTCGTGGAGTTCAATTAATCGTTGTTCTAAGATCTTCTTTGATGTGGAGGTCTTATTGACATCTTGGGCTTGCGACAGCTCAGATGTTTTTTAGTCTTAGCTACTTGGATAACATGTGACCACTCTTTACGCCGTTATAAAGTTAATTTGGGTCTCCTGTATGACCGCGGTGGCTGGCACAGGATTTACCAACCCTAGATTTGCTATGGCTAAGTCAAGTTTGCACTCATTGCTTAATATTAACTACTGCTGATTACCCGTGGGGGTGTGGCAATTGCAAGGCGTTTTGGGCTACGGTTGTGGTGAGCCTGATACCCGCTCCTATCTGCCTAATTAAGGTGTCCAGGGCTTCTACACCGGAACGCGGATACTTGCATGTATATACCTAGCAAAAACTAACAGTAAGGTTAGGACTAAGTCTTTTGTCCTTGGGTGTGTGTGGCAGCCATCTTGACATCTTCAGTGTCATGCTTTGTTATAAGCTACAAGGAC